GCTTATTCGAAAAAAGCCTTGTTCTTTGGAAGATCTATCTCGTGTCTGGTACTGCATGGTTCCACTCTGCAAGAACTCCGAATCATTCTCTTGAAGCTCATTCTCTTCATCATAAATGATCCGCTTGCCCCGAAATGACCTGGCCCAATAGGGAAATCCCAATTCATTGGGCCTTTCGATACAATAAAATAGAAAGCCCCAAGGGCGCCATATTCTAGGAGCCCAAACTATGTGATTGAATAAATCCTCTTCTATCTGTTGCGGGTCGAGGGCTCCTTCTACTTCCCCTTCTTCAAACTCCGATTCGTATTTTTGATAGAGAAATCTCTGATCAACGATAGAACAAGATCCATTTTGCATCATATCTAAAGGATTCCTTGGTTCGGGCCGAAGAAGCAATGTCACTCGATCATTATCAAACTGACTGCAATCTTTTTCTGTCCGTGAGGATCCCCCCAGAGCACCTTCTACTTCTAATAGGCCATGAACTAGATCAGAAGCATTCTCAACGAGTCCATAAGAAGTGATCCCATTTTTTTCATCAGGCCGGGGTAGAGACCAAAGGTCTTGGGCGACCGATCCGGCAGAACAACTCAAAAGATAAAGAAGTATCGTTAATTTCTTCATGCTCGTTCCAAGTTCGAAGTACCATTTGTACAAATAAGAATCCCGTTCGTTACATGATTTCTTCTTCATATAGATAGATATAGGATCTATGGGGCAATTACTTAGAAGTACATTTTGTGCAACAGCCCTTCCTATCTGATAGAAAAGGATCTCATGATCCTGAACCGATCTTACCCGGGATCGCAAATCCCAAGTTTGTCTATGAAGAGCGGATCTAATTGTATTAGTGTCTATAATTGATTTCTTCTGTGTAATACTAATCGCTAGGGCCTCATTGGTAAGTGCTACAAGATCTCGTGCATTGGAACCCATGGTTATGGACCCGAATTCATTAGTATGGAACATTTTCTTTTCCAAGTGAAATCCCTTAGTATATGAAAGATTGAAAAAGTGCTTTCGTTGTTGTGGAATAAGAAGCCTTCGTATCTTAATGCATGTATTTAATTTATTCGGAACTATTAGAGCGGGATCCACTTTTTGGGGAATATGAGTCGAAGCAATAACAAGAATATTTCTAGTGGAACATCTTTCACAATCCCTGGATAGATAGTTCACTAATAGACCGAGGGATAAGTAATTCGACTCATTCACATCCAGATCATGAATGTTTGGAATCCATATTATGCAAGGAGACATTGCTTTTGCTAATTCGAATTGAAGGGTGATAGAAAATCGGTCTATTTCCGGCATCATATCCATAGTTAGCGCATTCATCAGAGTTAGCAGCTCCAGCTCCGTATCGAGGTCAAGATCGATATCGTCACTAGCATCAATCTCGTCACTATCATCAATATTGTCACTATCATCAACATCGATATCATCAATAAGAAAACCTTTAGGCTTGTTATCCAGGAACTTGTTCAAAAATACCAAAGGAACATAGGAGTTTGTCGCTAGGTATTTGACCAAATAGGAGCGTCCAGTTCCTATAGAACCTATCACTAAAATACCCCTAGAGGGGGATAGGGCTAAGCGGAGCGAAAAGGGTTTTTCATGAGACGGGAAATGAAAACTATTAGCCCCACACGAGGTTTGTGAATAAGTGATTGTCTGATAATGAGCAAGGAATATCCGTCTTTCTGCTAAACAGGATGTATTGAACTCATAATTCATTAGACACTTTTTATGAATGTCAACTAAATATCCTAAGTAAATTGCTCCCGGGTGTTCAATCATTTGATAACCAGAGTCGTTCTTTGATAAATGATCACTAGATAAATAATCACTATGAGTCAGACTCAATAGAATTTGATCAATCCCCTTTTCTGTCGTTAAGGTGGAGAACTGAACCAAAAATTCTCTTTCTTCATCATCAATCGAATCACTGTTCGCAACCCAGGATTCCATTTTATCATCAATCCAATCACTGTTCACGTTTTTTCTTTTTCTTATCAATGAATAGATCTCTTTACTTGTATGACTTAGATGTCTCGTATTTCTCGAAAAAGTGATTCGATTGGTGGGATTTGGTATGATACTTATGAGATCGATGAGATTGATATTCAAATATTTCTTCTTAGAACGGATTGATTTGACCCCATAAGCGGGATCACCACCCAATAGCATGTTGTCGCCAGAAACAGAACCCCAGATTTCTTCTAGAGAATCTCCTAATTGTTCCAGAGCAACTAGAAAGAGATTCTTTAACCAGAAAGAATTCAGTTCAGATGTAGGATACCTATCCAGAAGTTTTCGCAACTCAATCATGTATGGTGGAATCATCAAAGATTTGACCTTTTCAAACTCTGTCTGTAACTCACTAGAGGCTCGGGAAACAAAGAGAAGATGTGTACGAACGAGATATCCAACAACAAGAAGAAGGAAAAGGATTGAATAGAGGAACTCATGAACATTTGGCAATCTCAGATGTGTC